CGGATTATACAGAGGAAAAGACAAAAGAAAGTGAGAAAAAAGAGGAGGACAAAAGAAAAAAAAACGAAAAAGAGGAAAAAAGACGTATAGAAATAGCAGAAGCCTGGGATAGCATTATATTTGCTCAAGTAATAAGAGGTTTTTTATTAATAACCCAATCGATTCTTAGAAAATATATTATATTACCTTCATTAATAATAACTAAAAATATCGTTCGTATACTATTATTTCAATTTCCCGAATGGTCAGAAGATTTAAGGGATTGGAATAGAGAAATGTATATTAAATGCACCTATAATGGCGTTCAATTATCCGAAACAGAATTTCCAAAAAACTGGCTAACAGACGGTATTCAGATAAAGATCTTATTTCCTTTTCGTCTGAAACCTTGGCACAGATCTAAGCTACGATCCACTGAAAAGGAAAAGGATCCAATGAAAAAAAAAGCGCAAAAAATAGATTTTTGCTTTTTAACAATTTGGGGAATGGAAGTCCGATTGCCCTTTTCTTCTTCTCCCCGAAATCGACTTTCATTTTTTGATCCCATTTTTAAAGAACTAAAAAAAAAAATGAAAAAATTGAAAAAGAATTTTTTTCTAGTTCTAAAAGTTTTAAATGAAAGAACAAAATTGTTTCTAAATGTCTCAAAAGAAACAACAAAATGGATCATCAAAAGTATTCTCAAAAGTATTCTATTTCTAAACGAAAAAAGAAAACAATTCTCAAATCCTTTATTTCTATTTGGATTCAAAGAAATATATAAATTGAGTGAAAGCCAAAAAGATTCAACAATCAGTAACAATAATCCAATGATTTACGAATCATCCATTCCAATTCAATCTATTAATTGGACAAATTGTTCATTGACAGAAAAAAAAATAAAAGATCTGAATGCTAAAACAAAGACAATCATAAAGCAAATAGAAAAAATGACAAAAGAAAAGAAAAGGGGGTTTATAACTTCTAATATAAATATTAGTTCGAACAAAACAACTTATGATGCTAAAAGATTCGAATTACAAAAAAATATTTTGCAGATATTACAAAGAAGAAATGTTCGATTAGCCCGTAAATCGCATTCTTTTTTAAAATTTTTCATGGAAAGGGTATACATAGATATTTTTCTATGTATTATTAGTATTCCTAGAATCAATGTACAACTTTTTCTTGAATCAACAAAAAAAATAAAAAAGAAATCCATTTATAATAACGAAGCAAATGCAGAAAGAACTGATAAAACAAATCAAAATATAATTCACTTTATTTCGACTATAAAAAAATCAATTTCTAATATTAGGAATACGAATTCACAGAATTCTTGTGACGTATCTTCTTTGTCACAGGCATATGTATTTTATAAATTATCACAAACCCAAGTTATTAACGTATATAAGTATAAGTTAAGATCTGTTTTTGAATATCATGGAAGATCTTTTTCTATTAAGAATGAAATAAAGGATTATTTTTTTGGAGTACAAGGAATATTTCATTCCAAATTAAGACATAAGAACCCTCCCGATTCGGTAATGAATCAATGGACAAATTGGTTAAAGGGTCATTATCAATATGATTTATCTCATAGCAGATGGTCTAGATTAGTACCACAAAAATGGAGAAATAGAATCAATGAACGTCGTGTGGCTCAAAATAAAGATTTAACCAAATGTGATTCATATGAAAAAACCCGATTAATTCTTTACAAAAAACAAGAAGTAGACTCATTAACAAATCAAAAAAAGAAATTTAAAAAACAATATGGGTATGATCTTTTATCATATAAATCTATTAATTATGCAGATAAGAAGGACTCATATATTTATGGATATAGATCACCACTCCAAGCAAATAAAAAGCAAGCTATTTCTTATAATTACAACACGCGTAAACAAAAATTATTTGATATGACGGGTGATATCTCTATCAAGAATTATATCGCAGAAGATGATATTATAGATATGGAAAAAAATATGGATAGAAAGTATTTTGATTGGATGGGAATGAATGTAGAAATACTAAATCGTTCCATATCGAATCTGCAATTTTGGTTCTTTTCAAAATTTGTGATATTTTATAATGCATATACGAGTAACCCGTGGATCATACCAATCAAATTACTTTTTTTCAATTTTAATGTAAATAAAAATGTTATTGAAAATAAAAAGATTACTGGAAAGAAAAAAATAATAGATATTTTTAGACCATCGAAAAAAAAAAAATCTCTTGAATTAGAGTTAGAAACTCGAAATCAAGCAAAAGCAGAATACGCGAGTCGAGTAGATCTGGAATCATCTCTCTCAAACCAAAAAAAAGATATTGAAGAAGATTATGCAGGATCGGACAGGAAAAAGGGTAAGGGTATAAAGAAAAAGAAATACAAGAACAAGATAGAAGCAGAACTGAATTTCTTCCTAAGAAAGTATTTGGTTTTTCAATTGAACTGGCATGATTCCTTAAATCAAAGAATAATGAATAATATCAAAGTATATTGTCTCCTGATTAGACTGATAAATCTAAAAGAAATTGCGATAGCCTCTATTCAAAGAGGAGAACTAAGTCTAGATATTATGATGATTCAGAATCAGAAGGATTTAACTCTTACAGGATTGAGGAAAAATAAAGAATTTATGAAAAAAGGAATATTGATTATCGAACCAGTTCGTCTGTCTAGAAAAAACGATGAACAATTTTTTATGTATCAAACCATAGGCCTTTCGTTGATTCATAAGAGTAAGCACCAAATTAATCAAAGATACCCAGAAAAAAGCCTTGTTGATAAGAAGAATTTTGATAAATCCATTACAAGAACAAGAGATCAAAAGATGACTGAAAATGAAGAAAAAAATCATTATGATTTGCTTGTTCCTGAAAATATTTTATCCGCTAGATGTCGTAGAGAATTGAGAATTTTAATTTGTTTCAATCCTAGAAATAGTGTGCATAGAAACACAAGATTTTACAATGAGAATAAATTCCATAATTGCTGTCAAGTTTTGGCTAAAAATAAAGATCTTGATAGAGATAAAAAAAAACTAATTAATTTAAAATTTTTTCTTTTGCCGAATTATCGATTAGAAGATTTAGCTTGTATAAATCGCTATTGGTTTGATACCAATAATGGAAGCCGTTTCAGTATAGTAAGGATACATATGTATCCGCGATTGAAAATTCTTTAATCTACATTTTAATTTCTTCCATTTACCATATAACATATCTGGTATGCGAAGACAAATGGATACACACATAGATGCGCACACGCATTGTGTTAACTTCTATTCTGAGGCATTGATACTAATTCAATGATGTATCCATTAGATCGAAAAATGAATCAACAAAATCGTCTTTTTTTTTATTTTATGAATTGGATTGGTTAATAATAATGAAATTGATTTGAAAAAAAAAAATCAGGAATTCTTAAGGAAATTAAGATTATTGTATATACCAAATTCAAAATTAGTGTCATTACTATTACTGATCAATAAAAATATCTATCAATAAAAATATCTATAAAAAAGGAGGAGGAGAGGAAAGCTTTCATTTTATGGTAAAAAATTCATTTATACCAGTTATTTCAGAAGAAAAAAAAGAAGAAAACCCGGGATCGGTTGAATTTCAAGTATTGAATTTCACCAATAAGATACGAAGACTTACTTCACATTTGGAATTGCACCGAAAAGACTATTTATCTCAAAGAGGTTTACGTAAAATTCTGGGAAAACGGCAACGACTACTGTCTTATTTGTCAAAGAAAAATGGAATACGTTATAAAAAATTAATAAATCAGTTAGATATTCGGGAGTCACAAATTCGTTAATTTGAAGAGTCATTTTGAATTATTTGATTTATTAGATCTTGAATTTTGATGAACTTATTTTTTTTTTTTTTAAGCAATTCATGGAAAAATGAATCGAGGAAAAACCTATGAATGTCCCAGCTACAAGAAAAGACCTCATGATAGTCAATATGGGCCCTCACCACCCATCAATGCATGGTGTTCTTCGACTTATTGTTACTCTGGATGGTGAGGATGTTATTGATTGTGAACCAATATTGGGTTATTTACATAGAGGGATGGAAAAAATTGCGGAAAACCGAACAATTATACAATATCTGCCTTATGTAACACGTTGGGATTATTTAGCTACTATGTTCACAGAAGCAATAACCGTAAACGGACCGGAACAGTTGGGAAATATTCAAGTACCTAAAAGAGCCAGCTATATCCGAGTAATTATGTTGGAGTTGAGTCGTATAGCTTCTCACCTACTATGGCTGGGACCTTTTATGGCAGATATTGGTGCACAAACTCCTTTCTTCTATATTTTCAGAGAACGAGAATTAATATATGATCTATTCGAAGCTGCGACAGGTATGAGAATGATGCATAATTTTTTTCGTATCGGAGGAGTAGCAGCTGATCTACCTCATGGTTGGATAGATAAATGTTTGGATTTCTGCGATTATTTTTTAACAGGGGTTGTTGAATATCAAAAACTTATTACGCGAAATCCTATTTTTTTAGAACGGGTTGAGGGAGTAGGCATTGTTGGTGGAGAGGAAGTAATAAATTGGGGTTTATCAGGACCAATGCTTCGGGCTTCCGGAATACAATGGGATCTACGTAAAGTTGATAATTATGAGTGTTACGAGGAATTTGATTGGGAAGTTCAATGGCAAAAAGAAGGAGATTCATTAGCTCGTTATTTAGTTCGAATTGGTGAAATGGTGGAATCCATAAAAATTATTCAACAGGCTCTGGAAGGAATTCCGGGCGGGCCATATGAGAATTTAGAAATCCGCTGCTTTGATAGAGAAAAGGAGCCAGAATGGAATGATTTTGAATATCGATTCATTAGTAAAAAACCGTCTCCGACTTTTGAATTGCCGAAACAAGAACTTTATGTAAGAGTTGAAGCCCCAAAGGGAGAATTAGGAATTTTTCTCATAGGGGATCAGAATGGTTTTCCTTGGAGATGGAAAATTCGTCCACCGGGTTTTATCAATTTGCAAATTCTTCCTCAATTAGTTAAAAGAATGAAATTGGCCGATATTATGACAATACTAGGTAGCATAGATATCATTATGGGAGAAGTTGATCGTTGAAATGATAATTGATACAACAGAAGTACAAGATATCAATTCTTTTTCCAGATTAGAATCTTTAAAAGAGGTCTATGGAATTCTATGGGTACTTGCCCCTATTTTGACTCTTGTATTGGGAATCACAATAAGTGTACTAGCAATTGTATGGTTAGAAAGAGAAATATCCGCAGGTATACAACAGCGTATTGGACCTGAATACGCCGGTCCTTTAGGAGTTCTTCAAGCTCTAGCAGATGGAACAAAACTACTTTTCAAAGAGAATCTTATTCCATCTAGGGGAGATATTCGTTTATTCAGTATCGGACCATCCATATCAGTCATATCAATTCTAATAAGCTATTCAGTAATTCCTTTTGGCTATAACTTTGTTTTAGCTGATCTCAATATCGGTGTTTTTTTATGGATTGCTATTTCGAGTATTGCTCCCATTGGACTTCTTATGTCAGGATATGGGTCAAATAATAAATATTCCTTTTTGGGTGGTCTACGAGCTGCTGCTCAATCGATTAGTTATGAAATACCATTAACTCTATGTGTGTTATCAATATCTCTACGTGCGACTCGTTGAGACAGAAACTTTTCCATGCTATGCTCCTTTCTTTATAGGACTTTATAGGAAAGGGGTAGAATAAATTGAATAGATATCCTCATTTTCATTATTATTTTTCGCAATTCGGATTGAAGAACTAAATCAGATAGTTATATGAGTGAAATAAAACAGCTTCTATTGAATTTATATTTTTATGATAATTTGAAATTGCAGTAAAAATATTGAGTCTCATTTTCTATGTATAAGAATTAAGTGAAAAAAAAAATTATAAGCAGAAGAGTCCGTTTACCCCAAGATTGGGTGATTAGTCATCCTGTCTTGAAGCGGGCTCAAAAGACCAACCTTATTGAGTTTTCGCTACCGTTTGTATGAATTATCATATATGTATTAACATAAATAAGGGGGTTAATAAAAAAATGAGTGGATGGTTAGAAACACCAAGATACACAAAGGATTAGTAACGCAGATTATGTAAATTATCCACATTTCCGCATAATAGAAAAAGAATACTAATTGGGGCTTTAAGTTGGTAGAAAAAATCAGGCAGTACTCCCCACAATTCCGATCCAGAGTATGCTCCTATCCACTGATTAAATAAATGACTATCAGGAACGAAATAATCCTTTAATTTTTTTTAAGTCCCCTTTTACTTGCACAAAAAAAAGAAGAATAGGAACGAAAAAAAAAAATAGAAAGAAAAAAAAAATTTTCTTTTTTTTTTTTTCTTTCATCTATATCCATATTCATGGAGATAGAATTCATGTCATAATTCAGAAACTAATGTCTAATTATTTTTCGTAATCGAAAACGATGAGGGGTTATTGATAATTCTAAAAGAGTATTTTATTGAAGAATTAAGTTATTACTCAACAAATTCAAATTTTTATTTTTTTTAAGGGATGAGATCAATTCAGAAGTACCTTTTGTATCTTTTATTAAAATGGATTTCTCTTTATTATTAAATTATTTATTAGAACAGACAGAATTCAATTGGTCTAATTCAGAACCGTCCGATAGATTTTAATCTTATCTATCTCTATCTTAGGGATATATCAAGAGATATATAATCGGCCCGGTCCTTAGATTTATTTTAGGCTTTCGAGGAGCCGTATGAGGTGAAAATCTCATGTACGGTTCTGTAATAGCGATTGGAACAGTAATGTTATCACCGACTAGGATTATCTAACAGTTTAAGTACAGTTGATATAGTTGATGCGCAATCAAAATATGGTTTTTGGGGATGGAATTTGTGGCGTCAACCTATAGGTTTCATCGTTTTTCTAATTTCTTCCCTAGCAGAATGTGAAAGATTACCTTTTGATTTACCAGAAGCGGAAGAAGAATTAGTAGCAGGTTATCAAACCGAATATTCAGGTATAAAATTTGGTTTATTTTACGTTGCTTCCTATTTAAACCTATTAATTTCTTCATTATTTGTAACAGTTCTTTTCTTTGGCGGTTGGAATATCTCTATTCCGTACATCTTCGTTTCTGAGCTTTTTGAAATAACTAAAACATATGGAGTTTTTGGAACTACAATTGGTATCTTTATTACACTAGCTAAAACGTATTTGTTCTTGTTCGTTTCTATCACAACAAGATGGACTTTGCCTAGGCTAAGAATGGACCAATTATTAAATCTTGGGTGGAAGTTTCTTTTACCTATTTCTCTCGGTAATCTATTATTAACAACTTCGTCTCAACTGTTTTCACTGTAAAAGATTGATCTTCTATATTCATAACTTGTCTCAAACAAGAGAAAGAAACAAAACAAAAATATTCATAGATATTCACGATATGTTCCTTATGGTAACTGGGTTCATGAATTATGGTCAACAAACAGTCCGAGCTGCAAGGTACATTGGTCAAAGTTTCATGATTACCTTATCCCACGCAAATCGTTTACCTGTAACTATTCAATATCCTTATGAAAAATTAATCACATCGGAACGTTTTCGCGGTCGAATCCATTTTGAATTTGATAAATGCATTGCTTGTGAAGTATGTGTTCGTGTATGTCCTATAGATCTACCCGTTGTTGATTGGAAACTGGAAACTGATATTCGAAAGAAACGATTGTTTAATTACAGTATTGATTTTGGAATATGTATATTTTGTGGTAACTGTGTTGAGTATTGTCCAACAAATTGTTTATCAATGACTGAAGAATATGAACTTTCCACTTATGATCGTCACGAATTGAATTATAATCAAATTGCTTTGAGCCGTTTACCAATGTCAATAATTGATGATTATACAATTCGAACAATTCAAATAAAATCAAATTATTTATTATAATTAAATCAAAATTATTATAAAAAAGAAAATCATATCATATTCTATATATCATATTCTATTTCTATATATATATATATAAATAAAAAAGAAATATATACATTAAAATATTTAGAAAAAAAAAAAAAAATTATATTAGAAATATTTATATTAGAAATATAAAATAATTATATATATATATAGAATATATATAGTTTCGAACTACTCTTTCGTATAAAGAATGGAATTGGAATGACATTGGTCCTATAACTGTACCTATATCAACTCACACTCCTTAGGATTTGATTTAATTCAATGCAGAGAGAAATTGAGTATATAAAATTTTTTCCTGGTCGTATCAATAAGGTCATGAAATTTCGATTTATTTATCTCTTATTTTACATAGAATGGATTTGCCTGAACCGCTACATGATTTTCTTTTAGTCTTTCTGGGATCAGGTCTTGTATTAGGAAGTCTAGGAGTAGTATTACTTACCAACCCAATTTTTTCTGCCTTTTCGTTGGGACTGGTTCTTGTTTGTATATCTTTATTCTATATTTTATCAAACTCCCATTTTGTAGCTGCAGCACAGCTACTTATTTACGTGGGAGCTATAAACGTTTTAATCATATTTGCTGTGATGTTCATGAATGGTTCAGAATATTACCAAGATTTTCATCTTTGGACCGTTGGGGATGGAATTACTTTGATGGTTTGTACAAGTATTTTTGTTTCACTAATAACTACTATTCCAGATACATCATGGTACGGGATTATTTGGACTACAAGACAAAATCAGATTATAGAGCAAGATTTGATAAGTACTAGTCAACAAATTGGAATTCATTTATCAACAGATTTTTTTCTTCCATTTGAACTCATTTCAATAATTCTTTTAGCTGCTTTGATAGGTGCAATTGTCGTGGCTCGCCAGTAAGAAATCTTTAGAACTAGCAATATAAATCCAAATTCAATTTTGTTCGATTTTATCACATTTAATTTATTTCCGTTGAATTCTATGTAAACGTGAAAGAGTGTTTATGTAGAAAATTCTTTTTTTTTTATTGCCAATATATTTTTTTGGTCTAGACTTGTTATATTCTTTAGTCAATCGAATCCGTTGAATTGTTGTTCATATTGAAATGAATCGAAATTGATAAGGAGTTGGTCAATGATGCTCGAACATGTACTTGTTTTGAGTGCCTATTTATTTTCTATGGGTATCTATGGATTGATCACGAGCCGAAATATGGTTAAAGCCCTTATGTGTCTTGAACTTATACTGAATGCAGTTAATATCAATCTCGTAACCTTTTCTGATTTTTTTGATAGTCGCCAATTAAAAGGAAATATTTTTTCAATTTTTGTTATAGCTATTGCAGCCGCTGAAGCAGCTATCGGACCGGCTATTGTTTCCTCAATTTATCGTAACAGAAAATCAATTCGTATCAATCAATCGAATTTGTTGAATAAATAGTATTAATCATAATTAATCATAAAAAGTAGAATTTAGAATATTGTAATATTCATCAATTCAAATTAGCATGTATGCTACACAACTTATGATCATGTTTGCGAAAACGTAAGAAATCAAAGTATCTTGGCCCTCTTCTCTTCTTATGAATTGATCCAGAAGTCAATTTTGATTAGCAAAATTCAGGTAAATCATTGATTCATCTGGTGTCTAAATATATGATTCATTTACGAGTTTACTAGATCGAAAATTTAAAATTTCTGATGTTCAAAAATTACTATAGATCCAATGTCACATTCAGTAAAGATTTATGATACATGTATAGGATGTACTCAATGTGTCCGAGCCTGCCCCACAGATGTATTAGAAATGATACCTTGGGACGGATGTAAAGCTAAGCAAATTGCTTCTGCCCCAAGAACAGAGGACTGTGTTGGTTGTAAGAGGTGTGAATCCGCCTGTCCGACGGATTTCTTGAGTGTTCGAGTTTATTTATGGCATGAAACAACTCGAAGCATGGGTCTAGCTTATTGATCCGTTTCAAAAAACACCACACGAATACATTTTTTTTTTACTGGCAAAAACCCGTGCTCAAAATAGACAATCTATTCTATTTTGAGCACGGGTTTTTCTGGCCCAAGTGTATCTTATTTTTATCACGAATTATTTTCCTTGGTTAACAATAGTTGTAGTTTTACCAATAGCCGGGGGTTCCTTAATCTTCTTATTTCCTCATAGAGGAAATAAGGTAATTAGGTGGTATACTATTTGTATATGCTTAATGGATCTGCTTCTAACAACCTATGCATTTTGTTATCATTTTCAATTGGACGATCCATTAATCCAACTGACGGAGAATTATAAATGGATCAATTTTTTTGATTTTTACTGGAGATTCGGAATAGATGGACTCTCTATAGGACCTATTTTACTGACGGGATTTATCACCACTTTAGCTACTTTAGCGGCTCAGCCGGTTACTCGAGAATCCCGATTATTCCATTTCCTGATGTTAGCAATGTATAGCGTTCAAATAGGACCATTTTCTTCTCGAGACATTTTACTTTTTTTCATCATGTGGGAATTAGAATTAATTCCTGTTTATCTACTTTTATCCATGTGGGGGGGAAAGAAACGTTTGTATTCAGCTACAAAGTTTATTTTGTACACTGCAGGAAGTTCTGTTTTTTTATTAATGGGAATTCTAGGTATCGGTTTATATGGTTCTAATGAACCAACATTAAATTTTGAAACATTAACTAATCAATCGTATCCTATGGCGCTGGAAATAATATTCTATATGGGATTTCTTATTGCTTTTGCTGTCAAATCGCCGATTATACCCTTACATACATGGTTACCAGACACCCACGGAGAGGCACATTACAGCACTTGTATGCTTTTAGCCGGAATCTTATTAAAAATGGGAGCGTATGGATTGGTTCGAATTAATATGGAATTATTACCCCACGCTCATTCTATATTTTCCCCCTGGTTAATGATATTAGGTTCAATTCAAATAATCTATGCAGCTTCAACATCTCTTGGTCAACGTAATTTAAAAAAAAGAATAGCTTATTCCTCGGTATCTCATATGGGTTTCATAATTATAGGAATTGGTTCTATAAGCGATACGGGGCTCAATGGGGCCATTTTACAAATAATCTCTCATGGATTTATTGGCGCTGCCCTTTTTTTCTTGGCGGGAACTAGTTATGATAGACTACGTCTTCTTTATCTCGACGAAATGGGCGGAATGGCTATCCCAATGCCAAAAATATTCACGGTTTTTAGTATCTTATCGATGGCTTCTCTTGCATTGCCGGGCATGAGCGGTTTTGTTGCAGAATTGATAGTTTTTTGGGGAATAATTACCAGCCAAAAATATCTTTTAATGACAAAAATACTAATTACTTTTGTAACAGCAATTGGAATGATATTAACTCCTATTTATTCATTATCTATGTTACGGCAGATGTTCTATGGATACAAGCTTTTTAATACACCAAACTCTTATTTTTTTGATTCTGGGCCGCGAGAGTTATTTATTACGATTTCTATCCTTATACCTGTAATAGGTATTGGTATTTATCCGGATTTCATTTTCTCATTCTCAGTTAACAAGGTTGAAGCTATTCTATCTAATTTTTTATAGATAGTTTTTCATGAATAAATAAAAAAAAAAAAAAAAAAAAAAAATGAATTTGAATTGTAATCGAATATGTTTGTTGTTTGTGAGAACCCCTTGAATCACTACATTACTTGATTTAAAGGGTTCTCGACGGTTTCTGGGAAGTTTTCTTAATATATAATATATATGCTTTCTAGATTTGTATTTGTCAGGCCCTTTACTCACTTTAATTCAATTAGATGTAAATGAACCATAACTATGTAGTCCTATTCCTAATAGATTGATCCCAAAATAACATATCCAAATTATAAGAAAGCCCATAGAGGCCACTATTGAAGAATTTACACCTTCCAATTTTTTATTTTTTCTAGTATGTAAATAAATCGCGAATATGGTCCAAGTAATAAACGCCCAAGTTTCCTTTGGATCCCAATTCCAATATGATCCCCATGCCTCATTAGCCCATACTGCTCCCGAAAGAATACCTATCGTTAAAAAGATAAAACCTAGACTAATAATACGATAACTCCAACGATCCAATTGTTGAATAAATTGAGACCTGTAATAATTTCTAGAAGAAAAAAAAGAAGTTTTTCGTAAAACATTGTTTCTTTCATTCATATTCATGTATTTGATCTCAGCAAAAGAAAATGATTCATTTAAAAAATACAAACTATTGCTTTTACCAATAATTCTTATGACTTCTCGAAATGTAATGACTAAAATAGCTACCGATAATAATGATCCACATAAAAGAGCTGCATAGCTCAATATCATCATACTTACGTGCATCATTAACCAATGGGATTGTAGAGCGGGTACTAATACTGCGGATTGATGCATTTCGGTTAAAAGACCCGAAGTAGCAAAGCCTTGGGTAAAAATAACACTTGGTGCGATTATTGTACTTAAATGGGTTTTATGCTTTTTAAAACACGGAATCATATGAAAAATGGAAAAACCCCATGAAAGAAAGATTAATGATTCATATAAATCACTAAATGGTAAATGGCCCGAAAAAATCCAACGAGTAACTAACAATCCTGTTATACAGAAAAAAGTTATTATCATGCCTTTTTCGGACGAATCATATAATCCTACGATTTCATTGACTAATAAGGTTATCAAATGAATTGAAATTACAATTGATACGACCGAAAACGATATATGAGTTAATATATGCTCTAAAGTTGAAAATATCATATAAAAAAAATGAAAAAAAAAAGGTCTGAATACTAGGGAATAGAAATCGGGAATTGAATTCATTATAGGACTTACTCTTTTCGAAGATAAGATGCCATGCCGCCACTCGGACTCGAACCGAGATGCTATAGCACTGCTTCCTAAGAGCAGCGTGTCTACCAATTTCACCATAGCGGCTTACTCGAAATCATAATAACCGATTTTTCGTCAATCGTCGAGATTGAAAGAGTCAATTCAAATGCAATATTTGTTTAGTAAATATTAAAGAATTTTAATAATTCTTTTATAATTATTATAATTTGAATTTTTATTTTTTTATTAATAATTTATTATATATATATTTAAAAATATAATTATATATAATTTTAATTATTTTATTAAAATATATATATACAATAAGTATCTTTAATAAATAAATATATAAAATATAAATAAATAATTATTATTATATTATTATTATTATATTATTCTATATTATATGGAATATTCTATATTCTAGAATATTCTTTGAGTCCAGCTAATTCAGATTATCCCAACGTTTGTATTTGTTGCACAAAAAAAACTTTTTGAGTTACTCGTAGAAATAGATTGTGCTAATGAAAAAGTTTTCGATGCTGCCGAATATCCCTTCTTTTTCCAAAAAGTTTTCCGAATGCTTTTTTTTGATATAGAAGTGCGCTTTTTTGGAACTGCCATTCAAAAATTATACTAGTTTTTTCATTGCTATAGTTACATGTGAAAGACATTTATTCTGTAAATAAAAACGAATTGTTCTTTAATTACCCATATATCTTTTTTTCTATGTTTTCTATCTAAAGTAAAACATTGAATATAATAACCCTTTTTCAAAATTTGTCCAAACATAGATATCTTTTTATTGTAATGGAAAATAATCAATTAGTTCAAAAATGAACTAATGTTTCTGAATAAATAAACTAAAAAAATTATTATTTTATTGGGTCATGTCATATGGATTGTTTTTTATGATTCATATCAAAATAAACTAATGTTCTTAGTTTTGGTGTAATTATTTATCCTCACTCTATATATATCCATTTTTGTATAATTGTATAAAAAAAAATTCAAATTTTTATTTTTTGAATATTTTTTTATTTATTAATAGTAATAAATATTACTAAAAACTAAAACAAAAATGAAAAAAAAAAGTTTATTTTTCACTAGGAATTTGGTTATTGGCCCATTTTTACTTTGTACTTTGCAATATTGAAAGTATTGTGCAAAAATTGAGAATAATTAATAATAGAGAATTCTATTTATATGTTCACTTTTTTTTTTATTAACTGAACCCTTTCAAAAGAGATAAAACCTGCGAATAAGAAACAAAACTCATTAAGAATCCAATTTTTTTTTCTTTATTTTCTTTTTTTTTGTATGGAATATACACATCAATCTTCATGGATCATACCTTTCATTCCACTTCCAGTTCCTATGTTAATAGGGGTGGGACTTCTACTTTTTCCCACGGCAACAAAAAATCTTCGCCGTTTGTGGACTTTTCCTAGTATTTTATTGTTAAGTATAGTTATGATTTTTTCGGTCGATCTGTCTATTCATCAAATCAATAACAGTTCTATCTATCAATATGTATGGTCTTGGACTATAAATAATGATCTTTCTTTAGAGTTTGGCTACTTGATCGATTCACTTACCTCTATTATGTCAATATTAATCACTACTGTTGGCATTCTGGTTCTTATTTATAGTGATAATTATATGTCTCATGATCAAGGATATTTGAGATTTTTTGCTTATATGAGTTTTTTTAATACGTCAATGTTGGGATTAGTTACTAGTTCTAATTTAATACAAATTTATATTTTTTGGGAATTGGTTGGAATGTGTTCTTATCTATTAATAGGTTTTTGGTTCACACGTCCTATTGCGGCAAATGCTTGTCAAAAAGCGTTTGTAACTAATCGCGTAGGGGATTTTGGTTTATTATTAGGAATTTTAGGTCTTTATTGGATAACGGGTAGTTTGGAATTTAGGGATTTGTTTCAAATATTCAATAACTTGATTTATAATAATGAGGTTAATATTTTATTTGTTACTTTGTGTTCCCTCTTGTTATTTTGCGGTTCAGTTGCTAAATCTGCCCAATTCCCCCTTCATGTCTGGTTACCAGATGCTATGGAAGGGCCTACCCCTATTTCCGCCCTTATACATGCTGCTACTATGGTAGCGGCGGGAATTTTTCTTGTAGCTCGACTTCTTCCTCTTTTCATAGTTATACCTTCCATAATGAA